GTAGATTATCTTTCCATTCATTTCAAAACTTTCATGATCCCTTCCCGAACCAAACTTGAATCTTTCGATTCATTTGGCTCTCACGCTCAATTACTTCAATTTTTTTATGGTAAATTTCCATATCTTTTTTGAATGTAATGAACCTATCCTCTACTCTTTGTTCCTATTCGAACAAAATTGGAAATGAATCAATAATCCAAGGCTAGAATTTTTGGAGGACTCTTCTGACCAAACAAAAAATATGTAATTGTCAGCAAAGTTGTTTTTTTTTTCAAATCCAAAAAAATTTTCTTATTTGAGATTTATTTTATAAATAGGTCATCAACTCAGCATTTGGCATTTAAACAAAAATGTAAAAAAAAGAAAAAAGTATGAACCCTTTTCCAATACCAATAAAAGTTTCAAATCTTTTTATCGATATGAGTGTTATATATCGATAAATTTCTAACTATTCCTTGGAAATGGGAAACCATTTCGGTATTAATATAGTGGTAGAAAGAGTACCATGCTGTGGCTGAACTTCAAACGGTTTAGCTTTAACCATGTTAATAGTTCCACGTTATTGGTTGCTAGAGAATCAAAGTATATTTACCAACGAATCACGAAATGCTATGGTTCTTACATATGATTATATGATTTCTTAATTTATTCAGAAGTAATTCGCGAGATCATGCACCTTTCTTTACTAGTTATACCGAAAAGAGGTGCAGCTGGTTGAATCCAGTCTATTCTTGAAATAAACAACTCGCACACACTCCCTTTCCAAAAAAGATCAATACGCCAATCACTACACTTAGATTTATTGGATTTGTTGCTAAAATATCGGTATTAAATCCGAAACTCCCGGCAGATGGCCAGTGACCCGGGGAAACGAAAGAATCGGTTACATTTTTCATATGATCTCCTCTTATAGATAGACTAAAAAATCGAACATTCTTTTTTGTTGTATTACTTGACCTATTTCCTATTTAGAAATCGAAAATAGATTCAAAATCTATTCCATTGCGCAATGTATTTTCTTTTTCAATTGAGATTTCCAATAAGAATCAGACTTATTCGAATAGGATTAGGTACCGGGGTTTCGTGTAAATTGCGAAATACCTCCTTGCACCATTTCCTAAAAAGCAAAGCTTTCGTTGGGCTAAGAAGGGGAAGGAAGAAAGCGAGTCAGTAACACTAATTCCTCATCCTCAAATCAGCCCTTCCCCCCGGTTTTTCTCAACGAATAAGCAATTGTAGGAGCGAAATCCGAAATCTTGGTATAATGCGAAAAGGCAAGCAGGCAAGCCAAAGAAAGAAAAAAATACGTATTTTTTTCGGGTTAGGATTAAACAAAAGGATTCGCAAATAAAAGAGCTAATGCTACAACCAATCCATAAATTGTTAAAGCTTCCATAAAAGCCAAACTAAGCAATAAAGTACCGCGTATTTTACCCTCTGCTTCGGGCTGTCTCGCAATACCTTCTACAGCTTGGCCTGCAGCAGTACCTTGACCAACTCCTGGTCCAATAGAAGCAAGCCCTACAGCCAATCCAGCAGCAATAACGGAAGCGGCAGAAATAAGTGGATTCATGATAAGTTCCTCACACAAAAAAAAAAGAAATGGTTAATGATACAATCAACGAAAAAATTTTGACTGAATTATTCCATCGACTAAGATTCAGCCAGTCGAAGTCAGTAAGAACTCCGAATTGAAATAAAAATATTCCATCAGATCATCAGAAAGGGTTTCTCCTTTTTAGTTCCTATTTGTTGAGTCTTTCCTGAATCTATACAACGTGAGTTTCTCATTTCCTTCTTTCTAACCATTCGTTGAATTCTTCGACCCTTTCTTGCTTGATTTTCTTTGTTTATTCATTCAATTCATAGTCATAAATAAATGAAAAAAAACATAAAAAAAGACTTCTATTAATATCCCCCTAAATTAAAGTAGGGCTTAATATTAGTTCATATATAAATAGTCAATATCTAATATCCAATATACATGCCTTTCTTCCATAACGTAAACCCAGCATTCTACCTTAAATTCAATTGGATTCTAGAATCTTTCTTTGAATTGAAACAGCTACAGGAGTTGGCTTATAACTATTCGATTCCATATGCCCAGTTCGGCCTTTCTATACTAAACAACCCCCCTCTAATATCCCTTTTCTATTACTATAGAACATACTTGAGAACATACAAGTATGTTCCCTAAGTAGATTATCTTGAAACATATATTGACTTGATATAAGAAAAAATAGTCTTTCGAAAATGAATTAATGATGACCCTCCATAGATTCGCCTATATAAGCTGCGGCTAAAGTTGCAAAAATAAGAGCCTGAATACCACTTGTAAATAATCCAAGAAACATGACAGGTATAGGAACTACTAAAGGGACTAAAGAAACAAGAACAACAACGACTAATTCATCGGCTAATATATTTCCGAAAAGTCGAAAACTAAGGGATAGAGGTTTTGTGAAATCTTCTAAGATGTTAATGGGTAAAAGAATTGGGG